GGTGAACCCAGCTTCCATACAATAGAGTCGAAGGACAGCTGTATAGCTAAGGTCTAAGGGCAAATGTGTGCTGGGTCCAACTCCTGTGTCCTGTCTGTCCTTCGTAGGCGGGCTGGCTATTCCCGATATTTTCAGAGGTTTGGCATCTACACAAGAAAAGGCTATCACCCGTAGCACGTAAGGTGCTGAAAATCAGACCCCTCCTAAGCAAGTACCCCTTCTTCCGAGAAGTTATCGTGCAGATGCGAAGACAAGCCGTATGCCCCAAGAGGTCGAGGACTGGGGTCTCTAATCCCAAACGCATTCAAGAGAAGATCCAATCTAGAGGTACTACTCGAGAGCTGCTATCCCGCCCAACTACAATCTATCCTCTACGTGCCCCCCACAAGCACACTACTACCAAGGGTTTAATCCGGCCGCTCATCCAAGTCTTGTCGCCAGCAAGCCTAGTCCCATGTTGAATTACTAAGGTTTAAGAAACTAAGTAAGAGACGCAGGCATCAAGGTCTGAAGGGGTCTACCTTCGCCTTCTTCACTACCTCGCGTTCCTCTGCACTTAGTTGCTTGGGAATACTTTATACATACATTGGTTTGAAAAGAACACTACTACCGAGAATCGCTCTCTCTTGGCCACTACAACTACTAATACACTGCCCGCCTAACTGCCAAACGAGCTGGCTTAATCGACTAATGGAATGGAAGCCGAGGACTTAAGTGCAGGTGTTTGGAAACATCATATGGGCCATCTCTCGTCACTCCACTTCCCCTTGCTCGGGACCTAAGATGGGCTTAATGAGAAAAATCATATGTGGGAAGGTGGATTCCACGGTGCTCTCTTGTGGGAAAACTTTACCTTCGATACCAGCTATCTCTCAGAAATAGAACTAGGCTGTCAGTTGCTCTTCTATACAGTCGAGTTAGATGGCATTACTTGTTTTGCCACATTGCTCTTTCTTCCTTTGATTGGCTGCACCTGAAGTCACTCATTCCCAATCGCATTTCTGGTTAAGAGAAGTAGGTTCTTTGACTCTCTTCTTTTTTTCATTTTTGATTGGATCAAAGAGGGGTAGCTACACCATAGGAATGATTCAAAGGTAGGAAGAGTTTAGGCTGTTAGCGTGATGAAGAGGAATGCGGCTAATCCCTCCACGGTACTCTGCTCTGCTGAACATGGTAAAAAGGGCTTCATTCAGCCAACGAGAGGTTTCGAAGTAACTCGACTGTATGACCTTTCGGCCACGACCTAGAGGGGTGAAGAGGTGCTGTTGAGCCCGACCATCCATTACATCATATACAATAGATCTTACTGCTTTAGCAGCTTTCTTTCTTGCAATCGAGCAGCCTTTCTCACTTCCGGCACACTTGCTATACTTCCAAAAGCGGGTCATAAACGGGGGTTTTTTGCCTCAAGTCTCAGTCTTCTTCAATGGCAGGAATGGCTGGATTGAAGAGCACACAGCTAGTCGACTGTAAGGAATTGAGTGAGCCGAGCATAGCGAGGAGGAGATAGATTTAAACATTTTCAAAGGGTTAAGAACCATCAATTGCACTTGCTGCGAGTCAGCCCTATTTGATAAAAGGAAAGACTTACAAAATCTCCAACGGCCACACTAGATACTGGTTTTCATAGACAGAGCTACTCCAAGCCCAATACCAAATATGAATCATATTTGATGAACCATGAAGTTGTTTCTTTCTACTCAGTACCATCTTGCCTACCTCTAGATTCTAGAAGTAGTGACACCGTAACACATTACCTCGTAGATTAGATTGATTGAGGATACTTTCTCATGTCACATATACCGTTTGCATGTAATGACTGATACAATTGAAATAAGATCCCAAATCAACGCTTTCTTTGTCATCTTCGGAATCAGGGGTTCTCTTCAAAAACTCCCATTGGCCATTCTTGTTGCTAGTTCGGTTCTACTTGATCTTAGTTCTTTTCCTCAAAGTAGGGTGCTAAAAGTATTCTTTCTCTTTATCTCGGTACTTTTGGTACTCAATACCCTAGTTCTCGCCCGAGAGAGAGTATCTGACTTGTTTTCCTCAGTTTCAGTTGAGGATCCCTAGTTATCGAAGGGATAGTAGCTCGTATTCTAGAGTGAAGCCCCCTTCAAGTAGTAGCCCAAAGTGAAGGAGATGGCTAGGAGAAGGCTCTGTCTCTAGTGAATTCCCGTAGTGCGTGTCTGCCCAGATGTGAGTGACCTACCTCAGTCGAGAGAGAGATACCGCTATAGAGACAGAAAGAGAAATCTAGCTACTCGCCGATAGAAAGCGATAGATTGTTCACTGCCCCTAGTGGATGGAGAAGATACAGATACCAACGGGATGGGATAGTTGCCCCTCCTCTCCAATAGAGGTTTAGACTGCTCAATGACTTCTCTTTCTATGTAGTAACAAAGGTTCATTGCCCGGAAGAGAAAGGGGCGGGTTCATGGATAGGGTTAGGCCTGGGTGCCTACGCCCCGGGTAAAGGGATGAAGTGGGTAATTCAGGGATAGGGTTGGGGAAGGCTGAGACTTTGTTTGAACCGAAGAGAGCTATAGAAGTGGAACCGCCTATAGAAGTTGAATACTGCCAATCTCTGGCAGGCAGAGATAGTTGTCCAATCTATGGATAGCACTATCTAGACGGATAGATTCATCTACCAGCTGGCCCTAGTGAGAGTGTCAGGAACAAAACCGCCTATGTCTGGCCCGGGGAGTAGACCATACGGGTAGAGTAAGCTGGATAATTGTTTACTAGATGGAAGGGGATGGGCGCCACTATCTAATAGTTTCTCTCTTATCTAATAGCCATTGGAAATGGAGAAGCAGGGGCGCCGACAAGGAGTAATAACTAAACTACCACCCGGAGCGCCTGATGAGACTAGTAGCTAGGGGAAAGATTGGAGGGACGGAGCAGACACAACAGCTCCAAACTACCCGGATTGGTAATAGACTCCCTGGTCATCTTTATTGAGATGGGGGGATGGAGGAACCAGAAAGAAAGCTTAAAGGCTAATGAGAAAGATGTCGATTAGGAGCTAGAAGCTATCAATAGAATGAATGATAGTAGGAGTGAGTCTTCATATTCGAGGGGAATAAGGGAAAGCAAGTTACAACCCTTTAATCGATTAGAATAGTGATCCCATCCGCGGATAAGAATCGCGCTTTACGAGCTGAAAACCATGTCTTTTATAAAATCTTTCGTGGTTAGGCTCGATGGAATGGAGGGTCAAACAAGATCATGAGCTCTGACTTTGCTTTTTGCTGGTGATAGTGATGGTGCGGGGTCGGGGGATGGATACTAGTACTGGGACTGATTCCGATGCAAGGAATGCTCCTACCCGCGCAGTCTCCTCGTCCATACCCAAGCCGAAAACAGATGAAAAACAAGTCAACAATATATTGTGTAAATTATTCAAGGTCATGCAGAGTGGACTACCTATAAAAATCCCATACGATTTTGATCAAACTACTCGAAATTTCTACAATAGAGGTCATTACTATACTTCCATTGAATTACTAGGAGGATACACCCGTGGCTATTCATATCCCACGTACTAGGGAAATCAGGTCAACGGCCATATCCTTTCCATACATCATACCCGTCAGCATATCTAAGGGGACCACGGAACGAATTACAGAATAACTATGACCTATAGCCATTGACATATCCTAACGGTACTACGGAAGGTTTGCCGTGAGAGCTTGCTTGCATTGGTTCTTGAGCTAACCTAGAGTTCGCCGGGCTTGCTTAAGACGAGTGTTGAGGTTTATTATAGCCATTGAAGGTTTGTCTGTTTATGGAGATAGCCATCTACCACGATCCGCTAACGAGAGTCTGACATTCTGGGTGATTTGCAAGTTTTCGAGGGAAAATACAGACCTTTTTATGCATGTAAGTAGTCAACAACGGTAGGGCCAGTCACCCACCCTACTCTAGGGGGTTAATTGAATAGCGACTAAAAGCACAAGCGGATAGGCACGCCATGCTATACTGCGACGGTGGCTCCATACGGGGTACGGTACTCGGTACTAAAGATGCAACTATCGCACAAAAGACTTCCACTTCTCTTTTCAAAAGGAGAACTCAATTCAAGGGGCCTCTGGAAAAGAAGAAAGCAGCACTTTAGTGATTCCAAGTTCTTTACTAACTCAGTGTCGATCTCTAAACGCCTAATCTCACGACTGGTTAAGAAAGCAAAGTTCACTCTCAAGCTAACCTGTGGATGCTGCTTACCTAGATGCATAAGATAGGTTAAATCCATGCAATTCGATGCTGGTGAAACTAGAATCTAATATTGTAGAAAAGGAAGTGTCTGTTGTCTTTCCAACTCCTTTTGGGCAAGCAGCTTCACTCGGATCTTCTTTATTGTGCTTGTCGTGCTGGGACTGCTCCTCATTAACAACCTCTCCTTCCTTTCGGAGAACTACAACTCATAACTACTTTGGGAACTTAGAAAGCAGAAAGTAGAAATGCGATGAAACGATACCGTGCTTGGTTGGACTAAGATGCAACTTACCGGGGCTGGGCGTCCGAAGAATCGATGGTCCTTCCAATTACTTAAACGAGCTTCTTTGTTCATATCACTCATCGGCCTCGCTTAGGTTCGTCTCGATTCTCCCCAGATTGGGGGATCGCCTTTGACCTGCCCGACATGCTCTTTACTTGACTTCTTTCTTTTTCTGTTTGTTTCGGGCGAAGTGAGCCGGGGATCGGCGAGTGAGGGCAGCGTCAATCGGTGTAGCTAATGCCGTAGTGAGTGACCAAGGGGAACGCTCGGAGTGAGGTAAGTCTTCCATGATTGGAAGGCTAGGGAATGAGCGTAGTGAGTTAGCAAGTGCAGACAGCCCTAAATGAAATGGTCGATCGAGCGCGGCGTCTCTTCTTTGTTTCCTTTGTTGTTTGTTTGTTTGCGGCTCTCCTAGTATTAGGTTTGTCGGAGTTTCGTCCGCTTGTAGCTGATCCGATGTCGGTACTTCGTCTTGTGAGTTTCTTTTTTTTCTTTGTTTAATGTGAGCCGTGAAGCTCGCCGAGGTGGGTGAGCGAGTGTCGTGTGTAACCTTAGTGTGCCCTAAGGTTGTTTGTAAGGTAGCTCGCTTGTTTCCTTCTTTCGTAAGGTTTCCGTCTTAGTAGGAACTCCCCTAGTAGCTTCTATTCCCCCTACCCAGTAAGTCTTCCTTTACTGTTAGCTCCTTATCTAAGGGGTAAGCCCCTGTAACTACTAACAAGAGAAGGTCGCTGCTGATGTCCCCCCACCCACCCATTAATGAAGAAGTGGGCTCCTTCTGACCAACATCCATTCTCAAAGATGGAAGTGTTGAAAGTCCTATTAGGACCTCCAATAGCCGAAGAGTTGAGTTCCTTCTATACAGATGCAGTTCCGTTTCGTTTCCTGCTGCTTTAGTTAGGTCGTCTGTAACTCCCGACTGAGTTCATTATGTACGCTGTCCCTTATCAGTACCACCCCATCGATGACATGCCTTGATTGTTCCCTTTCGTTCCCAGGCACACGCGCTGGATGCGGACATTGAATGTCCTCACCGATCAACCGCTCATGAATGAACACCAAACAACCACGCTTTTGACTGGTCCCTTATGAAATGACTTTTCTCGATCAAAATGGCAGGAATTGGGTCCTGACATGTGCCTACTGAAATACCTAGAAAGCATTCCTTCACTTTCCTTATAAGGGGCGCTGCCTGATTTGCATGAATGCCGAACCCCAATAAATGAGTATTGGTTCACGTCTTAATCATCCCATTGTTTTCAAATAGACATGCCATATTGGCTTTCTCCGAGTAAGGTCTACCATAAGAAGGTAGTTGCTTAGGGACCATACAAGTAGCGAATAAGGGAGTTGCTGCTCATACAGGAGGGCGGATGTAACTAATGAATAGAGAAGGGGGTATCGTCCCCCAACTGTTAGCAAAGATGGACCCGTACCAACTTCAATAGTCTCGGATATGCCCCCTAAGCTGTAACCACTGCGTGAAGGCCTTTTTCAAGTAAACAGTCAACAAGTAAGTCGGCTGTTTCCGGCCGAAAGCGACATCGCAGTAATGAATACAACCAATTAAGTCGGTAGCAGCTAAGCGCCGAAGAGCAGGTCTTTCCGTCTACTAATAGACTTGCTCTGGGGAAGCTCCCTACTCGTTACCGGCTCAAGACCTTCAGCTACGGAAGCAAAAGTAGGACAGTAGATTAAACAACCGGACGAGAACCCGACGGGAAACCGTCCGCTATTACATACAAAAAGTACACAGAAAACGAAAGGAAAGAACACACAAAAAAGGCAAAACGGATGATTCCCCGACATTTATCTAGTACTAGAGCTAAACAAAACAAGAAAAAGATGAAATAGAGACTACTCAGGGAAAGGAATTGCAAGAGACCTGAGCAGATAGATACCGTGTTAGTTGGCTTAGTTCCTGTCTTTCTTCCTTTGTGCGCTCGGTGTACTCGGCTGAATGTTCGTAACTGGTCGCGGTCTTGATGAGTACCAAGTCTCCTACTTTGAATGGGTCTGGCCTTCTGCGCTTGTCAGCCCACTTCTTCATCCGTTGAGACGCCTTCTCCAGATAGGCTCGAGCAACTTCAGCGTTATTCTGCCACTCCTTTGCAAACTGGTAAGCTCTTGGACTCTGTCCTTTGTATCCGGCCACAACCGTGTGGGGAGTAAGCGGCTATTGACCTGTGATTAGCTCAAATGGGCTCTTGTTGGAGGAAGAGCTCCGTTGCAAGTTGAAACAGAACTGAGCAACATCAAGAAGATTTACCCTGGTTGGCACTCACAAAGTGCCTTAAATATTCTTCAAGCATGGAATTAAAACGCTCCGTTTGCCCGGGGATGACCACTGGTCGAGAAATCGAGCTGAGACCAAGTTCGGTCCAAAACCGTCCCGTGAATCTCGAGTCTCGGTCACTAACAATGTTCCGGGGCACGCCCCAATACTTGACGATGTACTTCAGGAACAAGTAGGCGGTCTCTTCTGCCGAGCAGTATGTAGGAGCCGGGATGAAGGTGGCATATTTCTAAAATAGGTCCACCACTACAAGGATGGATCCATACTCTCCCACCTTGGGTAGTCCATTGCAAGGGTTAAGCCTAGCAAGGAGCGCACTCAATAAGGTCCCAGTGGCTAAAGTAATTAGGTCCGAGCAGCTTGATTCAAAGATAACTAGATGCAATTCTCCGCTAACGAGATCTGATTCATTTCTTGCAAAAGCCGTTGGAGGCTCTTTCTTGACTCCGGCAGAAAACGATGTATTGAATTATAACCCATTAGATGGAGATGGTTGCTAGGCCGGCTTCAAAATGGAAGGGCGCGCTAGCGCACTACGGCTTTTCAGCCTCCGTTTGCTGGAAAGGGAAGTTGTGAAGTTATTCCCGACTCTGCTAAACTAAATTCAGTGAACCCAAGGAAAGCCGCCAACACTTGAGGGTAAGATCTTCACGATCTTAGTTCTCTTTGACCGGATTTGATGCTTTCAAAAAGGCTTTCGACTCTCTATGTGAAAAGAGAAAGTCCAAGCTTTCGACAGTAGGCTTCACCTTGGAAACCCGCTATTTAGTTGGTGGCAAGACAGCTCTTTAGACCAATTACTAGAGGTAGCCCCGTGCTTTCTACTCATGACGTGTCTGTGAGTCTGGAATAGAATTCCGTAGAAAGAAAGAAGAAGAGGGGACCCTGCAAATTAGAGGAGAAGATGAAAAAGAAAGGGAATAGAGGGCACCTCCTCATGTATCTTTGTCTTGCGCCCTATAATAGTCTTTATTAAATATAGGTGGGATTACTCGCCAAAAGCGAAGCCTTGAATCTCGTACTTTGACTCAGGGTCCGGGGTGAAGGGTTATACTTCTCCAAAGGGGGTTTCTGCGTCAACTGAAACCTTGGCCGGTGAATCAGACCTATTCACTTTTCTAAAAGAAGCCTTGGGCCCGATCCTTTATTATCTGACGATTCAAATGAAAGCGGAACTCTTAATAATACAAGGTGACTAGCTCTAAGAAAGAGGTACCGATTAAGGGAAAGTAGGACAAATCTCCTTCTCAAAGGGGAATTCATCCCAAACAGCAGTCTAGTTCGTCCGTTTACTAGAGATGGGCGGGTTCCGTTGGTAAGGTAGCGCCTTCCGTTTCTACCTGCCCTCGATTGCAAGTCTGAAGTGGGAGTCTTCTTTCTTTCAGGTTCTTCCCTCGTGCACAGGGCAATAGAGAAGAAATCCTAGTCTTTAGATTGGCTAGAAAGGATCTGACTGCTTCTTCTTTCCTCGTCCCAGCCTTAAATAAATAGGCTAAAAGTCTCCTTTTGTCAAGTCTCCTACCGCCTCCAAATCAAAGCCTGGTATTGAGAGAAAAGCCCTTATTTACTGGTAAGGTGGGAAAGTATTGACTTGTCCAAAGTAGCATTACGAAAACCAATCCAACCCAGGTAGCGAAAGTCCTACAGAGTTCAATTCAGATAGCCCTATTGGCTTTTGATAGCAATGGGGTCGGGATCAGCTAATCTCAGAAAGCTTGGGTCTGGCCCAACTAACAAAAGAAAAAAGAGACTGGCCGTCTAAACTATGAAAATCAGTGAACCGAAGGACAACCCGAGGGTCTGAGTCTAATCGTGAAGTGAAAACCTGCTCAAAGTAAGGGATTTGGAGTTGAACTTAGTTCACATCACACATAAGGAGAGAAAGAAAAGTAGACCCTTTGTCAGTGAAATAGCTTTTTCATTCTCATACTTCTTATAAGTAATCTCTAAGGATGTTCTTTCTAAGGATTGGAGATAAATCAAACAGATGCTATAAAGACCTTCCTTAGATTATGAGAACGGAAAGACCCACTAGAAAAAGGAGATATAGAAAGTGTGCCGGGAAAGAGGAATGATCAAAAGGATAGAGATGCCCGCTAAGCAAAGGCAATGGGACCATGTTACAAAGATCAGACTGACTGGCTTTGATTGACTAGTCTCATGTTGATGGAATTGCTTGGTCCTCGTCTCCCGAATGAGAGAAAGTTGGTGCCCTTTACTAGTAGGGCTGCTAAATTAAGAAAGACGGCCCTCTCTTTACGAGTTGCTAGTAGAATGTGGAATGCTCTAACCGGGCTAGGCGAACCAATCAGTTGGTCTTCCATCAGTGTACACCTATGTCTCAATCTAATGGTTAGGTCCAGATTATTAATCCCACTAGTCTGATTACTATTGCCATGACGAATGAAGCTAGCAACTCTGTGCCAACGAATGCTGTGAGTGACGTCTGCTGGTGATTGACCTGACATATTGCTTCCTCCTCTTCCCGTTCGCTTTCAGGAGAACAAGCCAAAACAGGCCGTATGGAGTATAGCCAAGTGGTAAGGCACCGGTTTTTGGTACCGAATCCTTTTACTCCAGATTATGAACACCCGACCGGATCTGTCAAGAACGAGCTGACGACTACAGGGGAAGCGGCTGACTGCAGTCCCTGAGCCCAGCTTGTAGCAAGCCAAAAGTTTGACTTCAGCCTACTTTGCTAAGAGAAGAGAGAGAGGGGAAAGACCAACTTCCCTCTAGTCTGATGGATTGCTTTCAATCAAAGGTAATGGACGGTCAGGATGGCTGACGGAACCAGGCACCCTACACTACTGCCCACCAGAAGGAATAGAGTTGCTGACACTGAAGTTCGGAGCTATACCACACAAAAAGAAGCATGTTCTGGGCCCCGATGTCTAGTAGAGTAGAACCGAAGCGTGAACACTAGATCGAAGGCTGCTGCAGAGAGAGAAGCTCTCGACTTACCCATATTTGGATGTGTGGTTATCCATAGGTCAGCCCAAGAGCGAATCTTTCTCTTTCTCTTTCACTGGCCTATAATTAATCTTTCCTTTGCTTGCGTGGCCTGGCTCAAGCCCGTTAATACCTTCAAGGTGAAAGCATCCCCCAATCGGTAGCTAAGCTAGTTGACGGACCCTGTCCTGTCCACGGAAAGCTTCACGCCCTGGAATGGAAGAACTTCAGAAAGCCGAGTGCCGAACCGAGACGTAAACTTCTTAGAGCTACTTGAAGCTATACTCAAAGAAGGCCTACGCTTGTTCCTCCATTTGAGAGTTCCGTTCCAGCTAGCGAGAACACTACTTTACATGATAAGCGGCGAGTTTTTAGGTTCAGTAACGAACGATTGGGGATTTCGAAGATCCGATCTTTTCACATGCAATCCTCGATGAGATGATTCAATTAGGCCCGCTTTTGATCCTGAATGAATGGACGAAGGGTCTCACATTAGGGACCCCTCTCAACTAGGTATTCGGCCTAAGGATAAATTGCATTTAAGCGAGCTTAAGCCTATAGTTACGTCTACTTTTAGGCCCCCTTGCCTGATCATAGACTGGATTGGATGAGCTGATCAATGGAAATGTCCAATCCTTCTCCGACCAATCCTACCTGACTTGTCTTATCTATGCTAATCGTGTGGGACTGGCCCTACTCACTTACCGAGAAGGAATTACACGCGCTGGAATGGCACACTCACTGGTTTGATCATTGGCTGCAACGGCACTGGATCGCGCGGAGAAGAACTTCTAAGGCGAAAGACTCGGGTCCCTCTCCTATTCAATTTCTTGATTTCATCCCTTCACTTTCATAAGTAATTGAATCCCGCTTTCGTGTCTATCCTGCCGCTGGATTCCACTGCTGCTTATATCCCTTTTGCCCACACTTTCTTAACACATAGTAAATAAAGGCTATAGAGAGCACTTCTTCCCTTGGTCTGGGAGGTGGGTTATGTGGGCTTCTTTTATCGCTTTACTATTATTGCTTCTTTGCCAATCGAAAGAGGAAGAGATTGCCATACTGTTCAGGATACATATATAAAGTACATATAGAAAGGGGAACACCTTATCTGGAGTACTTTTGTCCGAGGAAGGAAATGAGACTGATTGTGTGAAGAGCCAAGGGTCTTAGTTGTGCGGTAGTTAGGGGCGCAACCTGCTGAAATGAATGTGTGTGGGAGAAAGAATTCAAAAAAGAGCCAAAGAAGGGATAGATATACCTGACTAATGCTGGGTGCCTCTTCCTTGTGTTCCTTGCTTGCGTGAAGCCGCGCCCTATTCTCCTAGTCACCTTCCTTGCTTTGAGACCGTGGGCCCCAATAGCAATCAGGTCTGAATCCTAACTACAACTCCTATTTACATAAGAGCGATGGGCTTGGAATCATTTATCCTTTTCGGCTTAAAGAAAGCCATTTGCAGCCATTTCTTAATCCTAAGAAAGAACGGGAAGAGATGCAACGACTCCCTCGCAAGCTAGCTACTTCTCTATCGAAACCGAAGCCTTGGTGTAGTTCTCATCAGGAGATTCATCGATCAATGCAGTTCTGCTTGCATGTGCTAGGGAAGGTCGGTCTGAAAGGCACTTTGTCGAAGCTGATATAGCTGGACAATCAATCTACTTTTTCACTATCGAACCCTTGAATTACGTTATTAATGAATTCTTCCTCGGTTCCGCCGATGTCTACTCTGGCATGTTCCCTGTTAGCTACTCTGGTCTGGCTGCCTACTTTCCAGCACCTGAAAGAGGTGCTGCGCTAATCCCCTCGCCTCAGATCAAAGGCGTGAAGGCAATGAGCATCTACATACGAATCATCTGCCTACGAGTGAGAGTCAGAAAGATCCGAAGAAGCAAGATCTGCAACGTCCAGCTCAGTATAGGAGGATTATGCCTCTCTTAGCTTACACACGGGTGAGGTTGTCCCTACCAACTAACTACTAGCTGGTGAATCAATCATTGGGCGAGCATCTTCCGCTAGAGTTACAAAGAGAGATCATGCAGATGTTAGAGCCGGCTCAGTGACAGCAGCAGAAGCAGCAAAAAGGGCTACTCCAGCATCACGTGTTGCGTTGTTACGATCAAAGGGAAGAGTTGAATCAGATGATGATGATGATTCTTTCACCATTCTCATCTGATTCTGACGAGCCAGTCCAGCTAAATGAGGAAGAAGCAGAACAATGTGCCAAAGCAAAAGCAATGGTTGAAACCAAAATGACAGATCTCGATCTAAAAACAGAGCGAGATCAAGATCCAAAGCTCGAGGGCGAAGGATAAAAGAAGAATATAAGAAGAGAGCAAAGAGGCAATGGTCGTTCTCACCACCCTTGAATCCTTCCTCAACTAGCAGTCTGACCGCACATGGTTCCATTTGGTCCACTACTCATACTCACTTAGATTCGTTTATCAGAAGTGGGTGGGGCAGAATCGGCTATCTCCTAGCAACGCTTCGGCGGACTCCTTATTCTGTGAAATTGATTCACTTTTGTTTGTCAGTGTAACGTCTCGTCTCATCCGAATAGCTGGATAGCGAGAGAAAGACTTGTAGGAAGGATGCCATGTCTGAGGAGATGAAAGCTCTTCAGAAGAAAGCTAGAGCTCGTGAAGACAGTCCCACCCAAAGAGCGGTGGAAAGCCAAGGAAGAAGAGGAAAGAAGTGCAAGACTCCTTACATGATGCAGGCAAAGCTTTCCAAGCTAGGGCTAAAGACAGTAGAAGATGAGTACTTTCTTTCATTAAACTTTCTACATGGAGAAGGGACTTTATTTTCTAGCCATCCTAGCGGGAATGAAAGGTGGGCCCTTAAAGTCCAGCCTTAGCACCTCCCCTCGCTCTTCAACAATTCTGTGTAAGTTAAGCTTCTCGATCCTAAGTCAAGATAAAGAGTTTATGACTAAACCTCTGGAGCTTTAGAAAAGGATTTAACATTACGATTCTCGAGTAAGAGGTCCTCCAACTGAGACTCCAAGTGTAACGACTTTCTTTCCCTCTGGTCTCTGAAGCAGCTCATTCTCGATCTCGCAACTTGGTCATAGAAGCTTATTCCAGATTCAGGATTTCATCCTTTGATGATGAACTGACCAAAGAAAGCTCAGGATCAACAGGCCTTCCTCGATTACCTTTCGAGAACAATGAGTAGAAGAAAGGTCTTTGCCTTCGAAGAACCGGTCACGCAAGGCAAGAGGTGATGGAGCGTAGCAGTTCAAAGATCCAATCCCAGTTGGCTAGTTTACAGTGATAAACCCTCGCCTAACACAAAGGTTGTTCTTTTCGGGAGTTAGCTGCCGCACCTTGTTGTTGCTGAGCTAGTGCCCGGAACCCGACTATAGTACTGGAGAAAAGAGTTGCTTAGTTTTCCTTTTAGTTTCTATAGCATTCCTGTTCTCAGTAATCCCAACTGTAGCGACAAAGCAAGAGGTGATGTAGCTGAGCTGTCTGTTTTTCCTTGAGCGATACTTTATTGTTCCCTTAAAAAAGAAAGGGAAGCGTTAGGAAGTCCTTGGAGGAGAAAGGTCTTTTCGAAGACCTTTCCTTGGCATAATCTTCGAACGGGGCTGGCTATCGCCCTTGTTTCATCCTTTATTGACCCCTTTATTAGATTCTTGTCCGGGGTTGGACTGAGACTGAGTTGGGCAAGGGCCTTTACTTTACTATCTTTTCTTTTGACACGTACGATGTGTAGCCTTTCCATCCTCAATGCCCTATTTGGAATGACAATATGTATGATGTTACTCTCACCTTCCCGTCCCTTCTTTTCTTGCTCCTGGCAGCCTTGAACTTTGCTTGGATAGAGTTGCCTTTAGCTATTCAATGAAACCCGTCCGCCAATCAATCTCCTACTTTTTTTGATAAGCCTATCGATCTGAGAGCACTGGCTGGGATTCTCTCTTGTGGTATGCCTTGGGGGATAAAGAGATGCTATCTCGTCTTACGGTCTTATAGCACCTGATCTCTGGCCGAGCCTTTGTTACACGAGTTTGAGCTTTCCCACCGGAAATGCCTTTCTTTTGGCACAGGTTTGTGTTTTTAGGATGCCTTTGTTCGGCCTCTTGGCTTGGTTGGGACTTCACCCTGTAAGGAGTTTATATATGGGCATCCTTCAAGCGGATCCCTGTAACAAGAAAAGAACAATATGAAGATAAAGCCTTAATGCTCCACCCCGGACTTAGTAAGATCAGGATCCAAGCAGTAGATGTCCCAGTGACGTCAACTCAAGAAACATTCGAGGGGGTCTTCTTCACGCTGCACCCTAACACTCACTTTTTTTTCTGTTGCTTGCCACAATCCTTTCTTTGGTTCCAGCGGTTCAAACTCGATAGAGCGGTCGCTAGCGAGTCCCGTCCCAAGCGAATGAAGGAAGCACGGACAATAGACTGGGGAGGATATCTCATACTAAATACTAAAGAAAGAGCTCTCTCTTATGCAATAGTAAGCATCACAGTAGCAATCGTAGGGCGCAAACGTTTGGTTTAGTCTTAGGCCCAATTCAGCATTAATCGGGTATTTTAAGCTAAGCGTATTGTTGTAACAAGGCCAGGAATTCTTCATAGAGTTGGTGTGCTTTTTAAGGAGAAGTGGGTATGTCTTATGAGGGTAGCTCTAGTAGAAGTAAGTTCTTTCCCACCTGGGTGGGGGAATCCGAAAAGACAATGGCCGATTCAGGTTAACAAAGGAATTCGTAAGCCCGCAGCGACCGAAGCAGTATTGGCCTCCTATCCTGTAAGGAAAGGCCCGCTATCCAACTTACTTCCATCAATGACTGCCGTCTTGTACTGATGTTTTTTAGTAGGTTAGTGATTGGTTTTTTCCTCTGCTTCTTATATCCGTCCCCCCTTATCCGCTGCAGTGGGATCAACAAGGGACTTAGCGACCAAACCAGCTCCTGCTTCAGTCTATGTCTCCACCACACCTCTTCCCTAATCTTCTCCGGTTCCCGGCACAGGAACATTCTTTGATGGAATACTTGGACTTGTATTGGAAAAGGTGAGAGGGAGATCATGAAACGAGGCATAAGATCTTTCCGGATTTCACCTATTCATTTTGATTGAATGAAGAAGACTTGCTAAAGGGAGCGATCCTCCTGTCTCTCTTCTGGCTTTGTAAATCCGAGATTGGATTGAGAGAAAAGGGCTGGGCCAATCCTTGATCCAAAGCTTCACTTCTTGCTTTGCAGGGGGAAGAGCTAGCTTCCATTTGCAGAATACATGGGACCTTGCCA